AAGTAAATAGTCCTAATACAAGTAAAGAAAATAACATAGTATTGTTCGATTCGTGAGGATAAATATAAGTATATTTTTTCTTATAGTGAGTACTAAAGTCTCGTATCTTACTTCTCATTTTTGTAATTTGAAGTATATCCTTTGAAAAAAAGCAAACCTTATTCGTTTTTTTAAAAATAAAATTCCTATTGATTTTCTTTAGTGTCCCCCTTCCCCATAGAGATATTGAATAAAACGAGCTATTTTTTGTACTACTAAAATTAGTATAATCCTGAAAATGAACACGCAAATACCCATCAAAGGTCAATAAATACATTCGAAACATATAAAATGCGGTTAATCCTGTTGTGAACCAAGCTATTAGTGCAAAAATTGGTGAGTACAACCAACTATCATGAAGAATTTCATCTTTGGACCAAAAACAAGCAAGGGGTGGAATACCACAAAGAGAAAGTGTACCTAAAAAAAAAGTTGTTTTTGTAATTGGAACATATCTTCTTAAACCTCCCATAAGAATCATATTCTGACTTTTCTTTGGTGAATATCCAACAATTGGTTCCATTGAATGGATAATGGATCCGGATCCCAAAAACAATAAAGCTTTAGAATAAGCATGGGTTATCAAATGGAATAAAGCAGCTCGATAAGAACCTATACCTAGAGCTAATATAATATAACCCAATTGAGACATTGTAGAATACGCTAAACTTCTTTTAATGTCTCTTTGGGCAAGAGCCAAAGTAGCTCCTAGGAGTACTGTTATTATACCTACTAAAGATATGATATTCATTATGTAAGGTATAACTATGAAAAGAGGAAGAAGCCGAGCTATAAGAAAAATTCCTGCTGCTACCATAGTAGCAGCGTGTATAAGAGCCGAAATGGGAGTGGGACCTTCCATGGCATCGGGTAACCATACGTGAAGGGGGAATTGGGCGGATTTAGCAACTGCACCGACAAATAATAAAAAGGTACATAAAGTAGCAAATAAAGAATTGACCCCATTATTATGAATCAAGCTATTAACTATTTGAAACATCTCTCGAAATTCGAAACTACCAGTTAGCCAATAAAATCCTAGGATTCCTAATAATAAACTAAAATCTCCTATACGATTAGTTACAAAAGCTTTTTGACAAGCACTTGCTGCAACGGGTCGCGTGACCCAAAAACCTATCAATAAATACGAACACATTCCCACTAGTTCCCAAAAAAGATAAATTTGTATCAAATTGGAACTAGTAACTAATCCCAACATCGAAGCATTGGAAAAACTCATATAAGCAAAAAATATCAAATATCCTTGATCGTGAGACATATAATTTTCACTATAAATAAAAACTATGATTACAACAGTAGTAATTAGTATTGACATAATAGAAGTAAGTGGATCGATCAAGTATCCGAACTCTAATAAAAAATCATTATTGATGGTCCAAGACCATAGATATTGATAGGTCAAACTTCCATTTATTTGCTGAATAGACAGATTAGCCGAAAACCACATAGCTATACTTAGTAGTAAAATACTTGGGAAAGCCCATATACGACGAATATCTTTTGTTGCTGTCGGTATAAGTAAAAGGCCAAATCCTATTAACATAGTAACTGGTAGCGGAAAAAGAGGTATCATCCATGCATATATATATGTATATTCCATAAGAAAACAAATTGTTCTTTTTTTTTTAGAATTGTTTCCGATTCCCTAATTTTTATTTCTTTCGAAAAGAACAAAACAATAAATAAAAAAAAAAAAGATATAAAAAAATAAGATATTCAAATTAAGACTTTTTTATCAAATATTTCAATCAAATAAGAGTTGCAATTGGTTGGTCAAATGATATGATGAAAAAATTAGTAAAGTTTAAAACTAGTTAATAACTAGTAACTAGTTTTAAACTTTCAAAAAAAGAAAGATATTTCTTAAGATACACATACTATAAGATTATATGATATGAAATTTTAAATAATTATATTATTTTTATTTATATATTCTTTTATATTTATATATCTTTTTTTTTTGTTTTCTATTCTTTGCTTTGTCTATTTTTCTGTTGTTTCAGAACATGATGCTTCTTATATTCATATATTATTGATTAATGATTAAATAAATAATAAATATAGATAATGAATACTAAAGAATAATAATAATATATTTGTACCAATATATGTCTTTCACATATAACAATAAAAATGAGTCACCTATTAAAAAAAAAAATGGCAGTTCCAAAAAAGCGTATTTCTCTGTCAAAAAAACGTATTCGTAGAAATTTGTGGAAAAAAAAAGGCTATTTAGCAGCAATAAAAGCTTTTTCTTTAGCTAAATCTATTGCTACTGGACATTCCAAAAATCTTTTTGTACGACAAAAAAAGTCTTGGACAAATCCAAATCCTAATTGACATGTCTCAAAGACCTTTCAATCTTCCAATTGTCAATTGGAAGACAACGAATTCACATTTATTAATGTGTTTTTTTTTATTGAACTTCTTAATATTATATTTTAATATTATATTATAGGTCATATGAAAAAAGAGAATCTCTATATTTACTGGATGGGATTCTAAGTACTCATACTTAGTATTTTGTATTTTGATTTTATTTTGTCCTGTATTTTTATTATCATTTTTTTTTTTTTACTTTTTATACTATTTATACTATATTTATTATAGTATATTATATTATAGTTATTTATCATATAGTTAGAAAGAATATATTCCATATTGAAATTGAATTCATGAAATGATTTTTTATTTCCTATAAATTGTGCTTTTCTTTTTTGAAAAGCACAATGGTGTCGAGTGTCGAAATCATTCAAACAAATCTTTCTTTAGATTTCATTATGAAATTTTGCATTGTGATACATGGGGAATCCTAATTCTAATTATATAATAATATTCATTATAATATTCATTGAGAAATTTTCTTTATAAAACGAGAAAGCATGGAAAAATAATGAAAAAAAAAAATTCTGAATCTTATATACCTCGACTGAGAACGAAAGTCTTAAATTAGGACTTTTCTGGCTAAACAAAGTCTAGGTTGGTTTTTTACTTTCTACTATCTTTCTACTATAGTTATAGTAAGAGTTATAGTAAGTTATAGTACAGAAACGGAAAAGTTGATTGTAAAAATTGAACTCATAAAGATACTAACTATACTAACTAAGCTAAGAATTATTGATATTCACTATTTCCATATGAATGAAAATACATCTTTCTTAATTGACCCTAATGTTTCCTAAATTCGATTGAATCTATTGAATCTCGACAATTCAACACAAATTTACTATTATTATTATTATTTCAGTATTATTTCAGATTTCAGGTAAGCCACCATGGTGAAATTGGTAGACACGCTGCTCTTAGGAAGCAGTGCTAGAGCATCTCGGTTCGAATCCGAGTGGTGGCATAACATAAATAATATATTTATGTTATATAAATATAAAATAAATATAATATAAAAAAGAAATACAATAGATCTAATATTCCCCGATTTTCATTATTTAATTAAGTACTCTTTTGTATGTTATGTTTATAACATTTGCGACATTAGAACATATATTCAGTCATATTTCCTTTTCAATCATTTCAATTATGATTATGATTCATTTGATGAATTTATTAGTCCGCGAAATCGAAGGATTACATAATTCGTCAAAAAAAGGTATAATAGCTACTTTTTTATCTATCACAGGATTTTTAGGTATTCGTTGGATTTCTTCGGGGCATTTTCCCTTAAGTAATTTATACGAATCATTAATTTTTCTTTCATGGAGTTTATCCATTATTCATATGATTCCGTATTTTGGGAGTCAAAAAAACGATTTAAGCGCAATAACTGCACCAAGTACTATTTTTACTCAAGGTTTCGCCATGTCAAGCCTTTCAACTGAAATGCATCAATCCAAAATATTAGTACCCGCTCTACAATCTTATTGGTTAATCATGCATGTAAGTATGATGTTATTGAGCTATGCAATGCTTTTATGTGGATCATTATTATCAGTTGCTTTTATAGTGATTACATTTCGAAAAAACATACATTTTTTTTTGAAAAAGAAGAATTATTTAAAAGAGTTCTTTTTCTTTGGTGAAATGAAATCTTTGAACGAAAAAAGAAGTGGGTTTCAAAATACTTCTTTTGTCTCATTTCCAAATTTTTACAAATATCAATTAATTCAGCATTTGGATTATTGGAGTTATCGTGTCATTAGTCTAGGGTTTACCTTTTTAACCATAGGCATTCTTTCTGGAGCAGTATGGGCTAATGAAGCATGGGGTTCTTATTGGAATTGGGACCCTAAGGAAACTTGGGCTTTTATTACTTGGACCATATTTGCAATTTATTTACATACTAGAACAAATAAAAGATTGCAAGGTCAAGCGATAAATTCGGCATTTGTAGCTTTTATAGGATTTTTCCTAATTTGGATATGCTTTTTGGGAATCAATCTATTGGGAATAGGATTCCATAGTTATGGTTCATTCCCATTAATATCTAATTGAATAAAAGAAACTACATACTACATGAAGAATACATAAAAACGTTGTCTGGTAGACGACGAGATTTTATGTGAGTTTTTGAAAACCGTTTGAATGGAGGAATTATTCAAATGATTCTCAAAAACTCTAGGTGTATCTGATTACAATTCTAATTCATTCTTCATTTATTTATTTTTTCATTATACAACGAATAATATTGAAAATATGAAAGTTAAGAAATTCTAAGACCTTTTTCTAATTCTAATTAATAATTAATGAAAACTATCTAATCTATAAAAAGAATTAGGATCTATAAAAATAATTAGATAGTATAATTTGTACCTTGTCAACCGATAACGAGAGAACAAAATCAGGATAAATACCAATTCCTATTACAGGTAGAAAGATGCAAATCAAAACAAATAGTTCTCGTGGTCCAGAATCCAAAAAATTCGAATTTGAAATATTGAATAGCTTATATCCATAAAAAATCTGACGTAACATAGATAATAAGTAAATAGGAGTTAATATCATTCCAATTGCCATTAAAAAAGTAATTAACATTTTTGACATAAAAAAATATTTTTGGCTGGTAATTATTCCAAAAAATACTAAGAATTCTGCAACAAAACCACTCATTCCTGGCAATGCAAGAGAAGCCATCGAGAAACTACTAAATATGGTAAAAATTTTTGGCATTGGGATAGATATTCCTCCCATCTCGTCGAGATAAAAAAAATGTATTCTATCACAACTCGTTCCTGCTAAGAAAAAAAGTGCAGCACCAATAAATCCATGAGAAAGTATTTGTAAAATGGCTCCATTGAGTCCTATGCCAGTTATAGAACCAATTCCTATAATTGTGAAACCCATGTGAGATACGGAAGAATAGGCAATACGTTTTTTAAAATTGCGTTGACCGAGAGAGGTTGAAGCTGCATAAATGATTTGTATTATTCCTACTATAACCAACCAGGGAGATAATCTAGAATGAGCGTAAGTTAATAATTCCATATTGATCCGAATCAACCCATATGCTCCCATCTTTAATAATATTCCGGCTAGAAGCATACATGTACTGTAATGTGCTTCCCCGTGGGTCTCTGGTAACCATGTATGTAGGGGTATAATCGGCGATTTGACAGCATAAGCAATAAGGAAACCAAAATAGAATATTATTTCCAATACTGCAGGATATGATTGATTAACCAATCTTTCAAAATCTAATGTTGGTTCATTGGAACCATATAAACCTATCCCTAGAACTCCTATTAAGAGAAAAATGGAACCTCCTGCAGTGTATAAAATAAACTTTGTAGCCGCGTACAAGCGTTTTTTTCCTCCCCACATCGATAAAAGTAAGTAAACAGGAATTAATTCTAATTCCCACATGATGAAAAAAAGTAAAAGGTCTCGAGAAGAAAATGATCCTATTTGGCCACTATACATTGCTAACATTAGGAAATAGAAAAATCGAGGATTTCGAGTAACTGGCCAAGCCGCTAAAGTAGCTAAAGTAGTGATAAATCCTGTCAATAAAATGGGTCCTATGGAAATTCCATCGATTCCCAGTCTCCAGTGAAAATTAAAAAGATTTATCCATTTATAATCTTCCTTAAGTTGGGTTAATGGATCGTCCAATTGAAATTGATAACAAAATACATAGGTCATTAGAAGGAGCTCCAGTATACATATACATATAGTATACCACCTATACACCTTATTTCCCCTATGAGGAAAAAAGAAAATGGAAGAGCCCGCAAATATTGGCAAAACAAGAAGTATTGTTAACCAAGGGAAAAAACTCGTGATAAAGACAAGATAAATTTTGACCAGAAAACCCGTGCTCGAAATAAGAATAATATATTTTCTTTTCTCGAGCACGGGTTTTTGTTTGTCGGTAAAAAGGAATCAAATGATTCAGGTGGAGTTTTTTGTCACGTATCAATAAGAAAGACCCATGCTTCGAGTTGTTTCATGCCATAAATAAACACGAACACTCAAAAAATCTGTTGGACAAGCGGATTCACATCTCTTACAACCTACACAATCCTCCGTTCTTGGTGCAGAAGCAATTTGCTTAGCTTTACATCCGTCCCAAGGGATCATTTCCAAAACATCCGTGGGGCAAGCTCGTACACATTGGGTACACCCTATACATGTATCATAAATTTTTACTGAATGTGACATTGGGTCTATAAATTCTAGTTTTGAACAAAAAGGATTTTCAATCTGGTGGTAAGATTAGAAAATGAAATAATAATATTGTAGACACCAGACGAATCAATGATTTAGCAAAATTGGAAGAATAAATATATTTTCAAATCTGTTTATGAAAAGGGACCAAAATACTTTGATTTCTGTTTCAATAACCATGAAATAAATATGAGTAGCGAATTTAATTCATGGTTATTTTTATTTTTTGTATTAATCTTAATTAAATGCAATTTGATTGAATTTTCTAGAATTCTAAATAAAAATTTAGAATTCTAGAAATTTGAAGTAATCATTAATATATAAAATATGAATTCTATAGAATAGAAATATCTATAGAATAGAAATAGTCTAAAAGATAGTCTAAAATAGAAAAATCTGTCTAATATCTAATACTAATATAAATATAGAAATTATAGAAATCAAATCAAATATTCAGATATAATATAAAATATAAGAATATGATCCTATCATATTGTTCTTAACTTAAATAGAACTTAAATAGAATAGGTTAGTAGCTAGATCATAAATCTATATGAAAAATATAAAAAGGATAATAAATAATAGATCTTTTGTTTTGGTATTGAATTGTATTTTTTTTTTAGATTCTATTTAGAATTAGAATATTCTAATTCTATAGAAGTCTTATGTCTTGATTTCTATGTGAAAATAAAAATAGAAGAACAATGACTATAGAATAATTAAGAATAATTATGACTAATTATTCAGCAAATTTGATTGATTGATACGAATTGACTTTCTGTTACGATGTATCGACGAAACAATAGCTAGCCCAATAGCTGCCTCAGCAGCCGCAATGGCTATAACAAAGATTGAGAAAATCTCTCCTTTTAATTGCCGACTATCAAATATATCGGAAAATGTTACGAAATTTATATTCAATGAATTCAGTATAAGCTCAAGACACATAAGTGCTTTAATCATGCTTCGACTTGTAATCAATCCATAGATACCGATAGAAAATAAATAAACACTCAGAAAAAGTACATGCTTCAACATCATTGACGAATTCCTCATCAATCTTGATTCGATTCATTTCAATATGAACAAAAATTCAACAACTGATTTGGGTGACTAGAATAGAAGAATTACAGAACACAAGAAAATATTACACAGTAGATTGAAATAAAATAGTTTAAATCCTTTTTTCATTCTAAGAATGTTGTTATTATATTATTGACGAGCCATAGTAACTGCACCTATCAAGGAAACTAAAAGAATTATAGAAATGAGTTCAAAAGGAAGATAAAAATCCGTGGATAAATGAATCCCAATTTGTTGAACGTTACTTATTAGGTCCTGTTCTATAATCTGATTTGATCTTGTAGTCCGAAGAATCCCGTACCATGACATTATTAAAGAAAAGATAAAAAAAGTCAAAATATTTCATGACCTTACTAAAGGGGCCAGGAAAGGAACTCTTTTTTATATGATACGTTCCTAATTGAATGAAAAAAAAAACTTGGGGTTTTTATACCGAAACAAGATTAAAACCTTAGTAATTTGTAATCGTTCTTGAACCAAGGAGTTTTTCTTTTTTCATTTGAGTTGTTGAATCCATAACTGTTTGAATAGTGTAATCTTCAATCCTTGACATTGGTAACCGACTCAAAGAAATTTGATTATAATTCAATTTGTGACGATCATAAGTAGAAAGTTCATATTCTTCAGTCATTGATAAACAACTTGTTGGACAATACTCGACACAGTTACCACAAAAAATACAGACTCCAAAATCAATACTATAATGAAGCAATTGTTTTTTCTTAATATCTTTTTCAAATTTCCAATCAACAATGGGAAGGTCTATGGGGCATACGCGAACACATACTTCACAAGCAATACATTTATCAAATTCAAAGTGAATTCGACCACGGAAACGCTCTGACGTTATTGATTTTTCATAAGGATATTGAATAGTTACAGGTAAACGATTTGTATGGGATAAAGTAATTATGAAACTTTGACCAATGTACCTTGCAGCTCGTATTGTTTGTTGGCCATAATTCATGAACCCAGTAACCATAGGGAACATATTGTGGATATCCATGAAAAATTTTATGCTTCTTTCTCTTGGTTGAGAGAAGTTATGAATATAAAATAGAATTATCGTTTTCACTTATTTTTTATTTTTTTTTTTATATTTTTATAGTGAAACAAGTTGAGAAGAAGTTGTCAATAATAGATTACCCAAAGAAATAGGTAAAAGAAATTTCCATCCAAGATTTAATAACTGATCCATTCTCATCCTAGGTAAAGTCCATCTTGTTGCGATAGGAATGAACAGAAACAAATAAGCTTTAGTTAATGTAATAAAGATACCAATCATCATTACAAAGACCCTAAACATTTTTTTTATTCCAAAAAGTTCACTAATAGATATGTACGGAATAGAAAAATTCCACCCACCTAAGTAAAGAACTGTTACAAATAATGAAGAAATTAATAAATTTAGGTAAGAAGCAAGATAAAAGAACCCATATTTGATACCTGAATATTCGGTTTGATAACCTGCTACTAATTCTTCTTCTGCTTCTGGTAAATCAAAGGGTAATCTTTCACATTCTGCTAGAGAAGACATTATAAAAACTAGAAACCCTATGGGCTGACGCCACAGATTCCATCCTCCAAAACCGTATCTTGACTGTGCCTCAATTATATCAACTGTACTTGAACTGTTAGATAATTATAGTCGATGATAACATCACTGCTCCCATCGCTATTCCAAAACCGTACATGAAACCTAAGTTTCATACGGCTCCTCTATGGCTACAAATAAATGTAAGATAAGGACTAGATTATTGCTATCCTTCGAGCAGAGGTAAATAGAATGAAAGATACATTGGAAGTTGGAGAATCCTCAATTCGACCAATAAAATTCCGTCTGCTAGAATAATAAAAAGCACTTCCGAATTTATCTCATCCCTTATAGTTAATGAAAATTTCTCTTTGTTCAGTAATAACTTAATCCTTCAATAAAATACTCGTTATATTCAAAAAAAGTAAAGAAAATAAAGGATTAATTCGTTCTTGATAGTCATTTCTTTAATGAGCGAATAGTAGCATACTCTAAATCGGAATCGTGGGGAAGTACTGCTTTATCATTTCTACCAACTTTAAGCCCTTATCCTTATTACTTATTATGATAATATGATTATGATAATATGATTCGTTTTATACAAAGTTTTATACAAAAAAACCTCTTTTTTTGATACCTTACATTTTTTCCATTACTCATCCTTTGCGTACTTTAGTGTCCCTAACTGCTCACTTATTTTTGATTAATCCTTCGTATAGTAATACATACAAGACAGACAGTAGTAGAAATTCCATACAGTTGATCTTTTGCACCCGCTTCAAGATATGACTACTAATCAAAGAATCTTAATCTTGGGGTAAACGGCTTATTTTTACTTAAATTTCCTTCTTGTACCTAGGGAATGAGATTTTTTCTTGTTTTACTGCAAATTTAGAAGCAGTTTTGTTTCACTCATCTAACTATCTGGTTTAACTCATTAAACTGAAATGTGCAAAAAAAATAAAAAGAAACGAAATGAAGATATTTATATTTATTAAAACGAAAAATATTCAATTTATTTTTATTTACTTAAGACTTAAAAAAAAAGTTCATGTTCCAACGAATCACACGTAGAGATATTGCTAACACACATAGAGTTAATGGTATTTCATAACTAATAGATTGAGCAGCAGCTCGTAGACCGCCTGAAAAGGAATATTTATTATTTGATCCATATCCTGACATAAGAAGACCAATGGGGACAATACTTGAAATGGCAATCCATAAAAAAACACCTATACTGAGATCAGCTAAGACAAGATGATATCCAAAAGGAATTACTAAATAACTTAATAAAATTGATATGACTGCTATAGAAGGTCCAATACTAAACAAACGAATATTACCTCTAGATGGAAGGACATCCTCCTTCAACAGTAGTTTGGTACCATCTGAAAAAGTCTGAAAAATTCCTAATGGACCTGCATGTTCAGGTCCAATACGTTGTTGTATTGCTGCGGATATTTTTCTTTCTAGCCACACAATGACTAATACCCCCACTGTGATTCCTAAGACAAGAGTGAAAATAGGGACAAAAATCCATATTATTCCATAGACTCCATTTAAGAATTCCAATCTATAAAAAGAATTAATAGTTTCTATTTCTATCGTATCAATTATCATTTCAACGATCAACTTCTCCCATAATGATATCTATACTACCTAGTATTGTCATGATATCAGCCAATTTCATTCTTTTAACTAGCTGAGGAAGAATTTGCAAATTGATGAAACCGGGTGGACGAATTTTCCATCTCCAGGGGAAAACACTACTATCTCCTATCAAATAAATTCCTAATTCTCCTTTTGGCGCTTCTACCCTTACATAAAGTTCTTGTTTTAACAATTCAAAATTGGGTGAAAGTTTTTTAGTAATAAATCTATATTCAAAATTATTCCATTCGGAATTTTTTGCCCTATGAAAGCGACGAGCTTCTAAATTTTCATAAGGTCCTCCAGGAATTTCTTCTAAAGCCTGTTTAATAATTTTGATTGATTCTTGCATTTCACCGATTCGTACTAAATAGCGAGCTAATGAATCTCCTTCTTTTTGCCATTGAACTTCCCAATCAAATTTATTGTAACACTCATAATGATCAACTTTACGAAGATCCCATTGGATCCCAGAAGCTCGTAACATTGGTCCTGATAAACCCCAATTTATTGTCTCCCCCCCACTAATAATGCCCACCCCTTCAACTCGTTTCAAAAAAATGGGATTTCTCGTAATGAGTTTTTGATACTCAACAACTTCTTTTAAAGAATAATCACAAAAATCCAAACATTTCTCGATCCAGCCATAAGGTATATCTGCAGCTACTCCTCCGATGCGGAAATAATTATGCATCATTCGCATACCTGTGACGGCTTCGAATAGATCATATATCAATTCCCTTTCTCGGAAAATATAGAAAAAGGGAGTCTGTGCACCGATATCCGCCATAAAAGGTCCAAGCCATAACAAATGGGAGGCTATACGACTCAACTCCAGCATAATTACTCTTATATAACTGGCTCTTTTAGGTACTTCAACACTTTCCAATTGTTCTGGTGCATTTACTGTTATTGCTTCTGTGAACATAGTAGCTAAATAATCCCAACGTGTTACATAAGGCAAATATTGTATAACTGTTCGATTCTCCGCTATTTTTTCCATTCCTCTGTGTAAATATCCCAATATAGGTTCACAATCAATAACATCTTCCCCATCTAGAGTAACGATTAGCCGAAGAACACCATGCATTGATGGGTGGTGAGGACCCATATTGACTTTTATAAAATTTTTTCTTGTAGCTGATATAGTCATATTTTTCTTCCTTAATTCATTATTTCATGAATTTGTCAAACTCAAAATTCAAAATGTGGTTTTTAAAAAATAAAATGACAAATCTAATACTAATAATTGAAAAAAAAAAATAGCAAGACTAAGAATAAGAAATTCAAATTAACGAGTTTTTGGTTCCCGAATATCTAACTGATTCATTAATTTCTTATAACGTGCTTTATTTTTCTTTGACAAATAAGTCAATAGTCGTTGGCGTTTTCCCAGAATTCTTTGCAGACCCCTTTGTGATAAAAAATCTCTTTTGTGCAATTCAAAATGTGAAGTAAGTCTCCGGATCTTATTGGTGAAATGGAATACTTGAAATTCAACAGACCCACTGTTTTCTTTCTTTTCTTCCACTGGAAGAAAAGAAACTGAGATGAATGAATTTTTGACCATAAAAAATATAAAAAATAAATGAAAATTTCTATTTTTTTTCTTTCTGTGAATGTAAATTTGACCGATCAGGAAAAAGAAAAAATAAATGTATATTTTTTGACTTTTGTCTACCGAATATGTTTCACAATAAAAAACAAATCAATTATAAATTTGATAATTTTTCATTTGAATTGAATTCATTCTGAATTGTGAATACATATGTATTCTTGACATACTGAAACGAGTGCTATTATTGGTATCAAACCAATAGCGATTCATACAAGCTAAATCTTCTAATTGATAATTGGACCAAAGAAACAATTTGAATTTAATGAATTTTTTTGCATCTCTATTAATATGCTTGTTCTCATTCAAAAATAGTTCACAGTTTCTTATTTTGTTTTCATTGTAAAATCTTGGATTTCTATATGCAACATTCCAAGTTTGGGGATTGAAATAAATTCGAATTCTAAATTCTCTCCGACGTCTAGGAGATATAAGATTTTCAGGAAAAAGGAAATCATAATGATTTTTGTCTACACTAACAAATATGTTCCTGTATGGTACAATGGATTTTTCAACCTCCCCTTTATCAATATATCTTTTTTTTGTGTATCTTTCATTAGTTTGGTGCTTCTTTTTATACTTATACACCAATAGAATATCCATGGTTTGATATAGAATAGATTTTTCGTCCCTTCTTATAGATAGACGAATTGGTTCAATAATTAAGATTCCCTTTCTTATGAATTCTGTAAGAATTAAATTTTTTTGAAAAAATATTTCGTCCAGATTTATTTCACCTCTTTGAATTGAAGATATAGCAATTTCTTTTGGGTTTCTCAGTCTAAGTAGGAGACAATATGTCCTGATATTATCCATTAGTCTTTGATTCAAGGTATCAGCCCATTTTAATTGAAAAAGTAAATATTTTTTCAAAAAAGAATTTAGTTTTATTTCCTGCTTTTTTTTATATTGATATTGTTTTTTTTTTCTATCCTTGTTCATTTCTATTTCAGATCTTGTGTAATGTTCGTCAAAGGTTTTTTTTTTCTTTTGTTTTCGTAGATTTGATTCAAGATTTCTTTGTTTGTTTTTTTTCTGGTTCAAGTTTCCTAATTCCAGTTTTTTTTTTTTATATGAAATATGTATATGAAGGTTCTTTTTTGAGTTGACTTTGATGTTTTTACTTCTTTCATTTCTATGAAAGTTAAAAAATAGTGATTTGATTGGAATGTTCCAAGGTGGCATTTTATACACATTAGAAGGTAGCACAAATTCTGAGAAAAACCAAGGTTCTAGATAGACTATAGTATCATTATTTGATATGGTATCATAGAACCTTTCTTGATTCATTCCCAAGCAATCAAAAAAGAACCTTTTTTGATTGCTTGGTTTGATTTCTTGATCAATTGAAAAATTCCTAATTTCAGTTTTAATATTTTTTTTAATCTTGATGCCGATATGTGTATTGGTATAGATCTCAATATTTTTTCTAAAACAAGAATGAAGGATTCTCCAATCCAAATATTTTCTATCCCCATTTTTATTTCTATCAATAAGATATTCTTTTTCTAGATAATGATTACTAGGCATACTTACCAATACATAAAATAATTCGGGTTTCAATCTCAATTTATTGAACTGATATGGAATTTCTTGGGCTTCATTGACCTTTAATGTAGATAATGTTGAGCCATAAAGATATGAATTTTCGGGGTATATATATTTATATGATAAAAGATTATATCTGTAATGTTTTTTCCATTTGTCTTTTTGACTCATTAATGAATCTGTTGCATAGTCATTTTTTTTCATGGACGGAATGAATTGATCTTTTTTTTTTTTATATAAAAACAATTGGATTGATTCCTTATTTTGAATCATACGATTGATTTTATTTCGCCATTTTTGAGAAAAATCGTATTGATAATGACCTTTTAACCAATTTTTCCATTCATATGTATGAATTTTCTTATTTCTTGATTTTGAATCAAATATTCCGTATATCATACAATAGTCTTTTAATTTATCCTTAAAAAAGGGATAGCGTCCTTGATATTGAAATACAGGTCTCAAATGAGACTTAGAAAGGAATTTCATAAATAATTGAGTTTGTGATAATTTGTAAAATACATATGCTTGGGACAAATAAGATAAATTCCAATAAAAATTGGGATTTGGATTCCTATTCTCAGTATCATCAGTATTGGGAAACGACTTTTTTTTTTTTATAGTGAAAATAAAATTCATTGTATTTTCATTTTTTTCAAAAATTTCTTCTTTCTTTTTATTTCTTTCCTTGTTGTAAATGTATTTTTGAAAGATCCTTTTTGTTGATTCAAAGAAGGGTTGTGCATTGATCTTATTAATCTTATTATTATTAATAGTACATAACAAGATATTTATGTATATTTTTTCAATGAATGATTTAAAAAAATAGTGTGATTTACGCATTAATCGGATATTTTTACTTTTTAAAATTTTAATAATCTGTTTTTTTGATTTCGATCTTTTATTATCAAAAATAAGAATTATTTCGTTCTTGTCTTTTGTGGTCTGTTCTATTTTTTTTCTTATTTTGATTGTCCTATCAGAAAGATCTTTGATTTTTTTTTTTATTAGTAAATAATTTAACCAATTCATAGGTCGAATTATAACGGACGATTCGCGAAGAATCTTTTTTTTTTTTTTTAAAACTTTTTCCTTTTCGTTTGGTTCATATACTTTTTCTTTCCTCAAGTCAAATAATAAAATTGGATTTATTTTTTCCAGTTTTTTTATTATTAGTTTGATAACTAGAACTATTTTGAGGACCCATCATTATAAATTTGATAATTTTTCATTTGAATTGAATTCATTCTGAATTGTGAATACATATGTATTCTTGACATACTGAAACGAGTGCTATTATTGGTATCAAACCAATAGCGATTCATACAAGCTAAATCTTCTAATTGATAATTGGACCAAAGAAACAATTTGAATTTAATGAATTTTTTTGCATCTCTATTAATATGCTTGTTCTCATTCAAAAATAGTTCACAGTTTCTTATTTTGTTTTCACTGTTTCTTATTTTGTTTTCATTGTAAAATCTTGGATTTCTATATGCAACATTCCAAGTTTGGGGATTGAAATAAATTCGAATTCTAAATTCTCTCCGACGTCTAGGAGATATAAGATTTTCAGGAAAAAGGAAATCATAATGATTTTTGTCTACACTAACAAATATGTTCCTGTATGGTACAATGGATTTTTCAACCTCCCCTTTATCAATATATCTTTTTTTTGTGTATCTTTCATTAGTTTGGTGCTTCTTTTTATACTTATACACCAATAGAATATCCATGGTTTGATATAGAATAGATTTTTCGTCCCTTCTTATAGATAGACGAATTGGTTCAATAATTAAGATTCCCTTTCTTATGAATTCTGTAAGAATTAAATTTTTTTGAAAAAATATTTCGTCCAGATTTATTTCACCTCTTTGAATTGAAGATATAGCAATTTCTTTTGGGTTTCTCAGTCTAAGTAGGAGACAATATGTCCTGATATTATCCATTAGTCTTTGATTCAAGGTATCAGCCCATTTTAATTGAAAAAGTAAATATTTTTTCAAAAAAGAATTTAGTTTTATTTCCTGCTTTTTTTTATATTGATATTGTTTTTTATCCTTGTTCATTTCTATTTCAGATCTTGTGTAATGTTCGTCAAAGGTTTTTTTTTTCTTTTGTTTTCGTAGATTTGATTCAAGATTTCTTTGTTTTATATGAAGGTTCTTTTTTGAGTTGACTTTGATGTTTTTACTTCTTTCATTTCTATGAAAGTTAAAAAATAGTGATTTGATTGGAATGTTCCAAGGTGGCATTTTTACACAGAAGGTAGCACAAATTCTGAGAAAAACCAAGGTTCTAGATAGATATAGTATCATTATTTGATATGGTATCATAGAACCTTTCTTGATTTCCCAAGCAATCAAAAAAGAACCTTTTTTGATTGCTTGGTTTGATTTCTTGATCAATTGAAAAAAAAAAAAGTTTTTTTTTTTTTTCATTTTTTTAAAATTCCTAATTTCAGTTTTAATATTTTTTTTAATCTTGATGCCGATATGTGTATTGGTATAGATCTCAATATTTTTTCTAAAACAAGAATGAAGGATTCTCCAATCCAAATATTTTCTATCCCCATTTTTATTTCTATCAATAAGATATTCTTTTTCTAGATAATGATTACTAGGCATACTTACCAATACATAAAATAATTCGGGTTTCAATCTCAATTTATTGAACTGATATGGAATTTCTTGGGCTTCATTGACCTTTAATGTTGAGCCATAAAGATATGAATTTTCGGGGTATATATATTTATATGATAAAAGATTATATCTGTAATGTTTTTTCCATTTGTCTTTTTGACTCATTAATGAATCTGTTGCATAGTCATTTTTTTTCATGGACGGAATGAATTGATCTTTTTTATATAAAAACAATTGGATTGATTCCTTATTTTGAATCATACGATTGATTTTATTTCGCCATTTTGAGACACTAATTGAGACCATTTTTTGAGAAAAATCGTATTGATAATGACCTTTTAACCAATTTTTCCATTCATATGTATGAATTTTCTTATTTCTTGATTTTGAATCAAATATTCCGTATATCATACAATAGTCTTTTAATTTATCCTTAAAAAAGGGATAGCGTCCTTGATATTGAAATACAGGTCTCAAATGAGACTTAGAAAGGAATTTCATAAATAATTGAGTTTGTGATAATTTGTAAAATACATATGCTTGGGACAAATAAGATAAATTCCAATAAAAATTGGGATTTGGATTCCTATTCTCAGTATCATCAGTATTGGGAAACGACTTTTTTTTTTTTATAGTGAAAATAAAATTCATTGTATTTTCATTTTTTTCAAAAATTTCTTCTTTCTTTTTATTTCTTTCCTTGTTGTAAATGTATTTTTGAAAGATCCTTTTTGTTGATTCAAAGAAGGGTTGTGCATTGATCTTAGTAATGGTACATAACAAGATATTTATGTATATTTTTTCAATGAATGATTTAAAAAAATAGTGTGATTTACGCATTAATCGGATATTTTTACTTTTTAAAATTTTAATAATCTGTTTTTTTGATTTCGATCTTTTATTATCAAAAATAAGAATTATTTCGTTCTTGTCTTTTGTGGTCTGTTCTATTTTTTTTCTTATTTTGATTGTCCTATCAGAAAGATCTTTGATTTTTTTTTTTATTAGTAAATAATTTAACCAATTCATAGGTCGAATTATAACGGACGATTCGCGAAGAATCTTTTTTTTTTTTTTTAAAACTTTTTCCTTTTCGTTTGGTTCATATACTTTTTCTTTCCTCAAGTCAAATAATAAAATTGGATTTATTTTTTCCAGTTTTTTTATTATTAGTTTGATAACTAGAACTATTTTGAGGACCCATCTTGTTTTTTTTTTGAAAACTTCTAGAGAGAATTTTATTCTTTCTTTTGAAGATTTTATAACTTGTAAAATATTTTTTTGAAGCTTTCTATTTCTTTTTTCGAGTTCTTTATAAATAGGTTCAAAAAAAGAAGGTCGTTTTCGGGGAGGACCAAAGGGAAGGTCTGTTTCCATTCCCCAAACTGTTAAAAAACAAAAGTTTGTTTTTTTCTCTTCTTTTTTTATTTTATTTCTAGTCGATCGTATCTTAGGCTTTCGCCAAGGCTTTAGCCGGAAAGGATATAGAATTTTTATTTGAATACCATCTGTTAACCAATTTTTGGGAAATTCTGTTTCTGATAATTGAATACCATTATAGGTACATTTAATATGTATCTCTCTATTCCATTCTTTAAAATCCTCGTACCACTCGGGTAATTGGAAGAATAGCATACGGAAAATATTTTTAGTTATTATTAATGAAGGCAATATAATGAATTTTCTAAGAAAGATTGGGTTACTAACATCAACCCTCTTATTGCTTGAGTAAATAGAAAGGTATCCCAAGCTTCTGATATTTCTATACGTTTTTCCTCGTTTTTTTTCTGTTGAAGAAAAAAAATATATTTTGTCTATCCGATCCAAAAAAAGAGGGGAATGTACATTTACTTGAAAGATTTTCCAAATGACTGTTTTACGTCTTTGAGCGCGTATGGATCCTTTGATTAGATTTCTACGAAAATCCGATTGTTGGGAGTAACGTATCAAAGTCACCTCTTCTGTTTTATCATCATTTTGATGATTGTTACTACTACTTTTAGTGCTAGAAATAGAAATGCTATTCTGACCATTATAAATTAATACAACTTTGGCTCTTCTTGAACGAATATTATGATCTTCTTCTGCTAATTCTTCTTCTTTTTCTTCCTCTTCTTCCAAATCATCGGTTAATTTGTATGACCATCGAGGAACCTTTTTACTGATTTCTTCTATTCCAATAGATATTTTTTTTATTGTTTTTTGATCCTTTGTACCCATTGGAATTACATCGAAAAAAAATTCTAAAGATTTTGTTTGACTTTCTGGACAATTGCTTTTTGTTCTTTCATTTAAAAATGATTGATGATAAAGTTCTAAGGAATTATTAATATAAAGAAGTAGATCATGAGGTTTATTTATCCAAAAGATTTCTACCAAATTTTCTTTATCTCTATAAATGATTAAATCATTCATGATTGCACGTGAATAGAATTTTTTTATCATTCCTCGATATGGTCCGTTGAAAAAAGGATCACATGTTTTTGGCAAACATCTTTTTTCATTCTCATCATCACATAATATGGTGCTTGTTTCAACCATATTCAAACTAAGAGGTCTCTCGTTTTTTTCTAAGACCTTGATTCGGTTTCTAAATTCATTATTCAAATTGCACTTTTTTTTTTCATTGGTATAAATCCAAAAGTTATAAGGATCTCTGTCATATAGTTTTTTTTTTTTGTACAAAGAGATTTTTCGTTTTATTTTTTTCAAAAAAATCGATAAACTAGGTGGATACGTAAAGGATATTATTTGTTTCCCATCACTTGTACATGTAAAAAAAAAAAATTGTGACATTTCAGTACGTAAAGCATTTTCTAATTGGTTATTTTTTATATATCGTAATGGACGATTACATTGTTTTAATTGAGAAAAAAAGTCAAAAAATTTTTTTAATATTACTATTTTATTCATTCTTTTCTTTTTCTCTTCTTTCAGTCTTCGGAATTCCCAATTATCTTGATGAGTATCCAGATCAGAATCTTCGTAAACTGGGCTATCTTGATAGCGTGCCTCTTTCAAGTAAAAGTGAAATTCATCTTCCTTTCCATTCACTGGGCTCTCTTCGGTGGGGCTCTCTTCGGTGAATCCCTCTTGTTCCTGTTTAGGAACCTTCGTTTCGGAAGTTGTTTCTACATCGCTTTCTTCCTTTCTTTCTCCCCCTTCTTCCGTTTCTGAGGTTTCTTTCTCTTTCAGTTTCTTAGTGACAATAGGCGACGGCATTCTGCCTAAATAGTAGACACAGGTG